CGCGGGTCGAAGTCTTCCTCATCCTCTTCAAAGAGCAATTCTGCTTTTTCTGCTTTTTCTTCAGAGTTATAGAAAAGTCTCTGATGCTCACCAAAGAAAGAACGCAATCCATTTTGCATCATATCGAAGGGACTCCTTGGTTCGGGCCGAAAGAGCAATGTCACTGGATCATTATCAAACTGACTGCAATCTTTTTCTGGCTGTAAGGATCCCACCAGAGCGCTTTCTACTTCTAATAGGCCATGAACTAGATCAGCATCACTCTCAATAAGTTCATAAAAAAGGATCCCATTTTGTTCATCGGGTAGAGCCCAAAGGCCTTGAGCAACCGATCCGGCAGAACAACTCAAAAGATAAAGAAGTATTGTTAATCTCTTCATGTTCGTTCCAAGTTCGAAATACCATTTGTGCAAATAAGAATCCCAATACCCTTCCTGACACAAATTGATCTTCACATAGATAGATATAGGATCTATGAGGCAATTATTTAGAAATACTGTTTGTGCAACAGCCCTTCCTATCTGATAGAAAATGATCCCATGCTCCGTAGCCGGTCTTCCCCCAGCTCGCAAATCCCAAGTTTGTCTATGAAAAGCCAATTTCATTATATTATTGTCTACAATTGATTTCCTCTGTGCAATACTAATCGATAGGGCCTCATTGGTAAGTGCTACAAGATTTCGTACATTGGAACCCATGGGTATGGACCAGGATCCATTAGTATGGAACATTTTCTTTTCCAAGTAAAATCCCCTAGTATATGCAAGAGTGCAAAAAAGCTTTCGTTGTTGTGGAATAAGAAGTCCATGCACCTTAATGCATGTATTGAATCTATTCGGACCTATTAGAGAGGGATCGATTTTTTGGGGAATATGAGTCGAAGCAATAACAAGACTATTTCTAGTGGAATCTCTTTCAGAGAAAGAGTTCTCGAATAGACTCAAGGATAAGTAATTCCACTGATTCCTATCCAGACCATGAATGTCTGGAATCCATATTATGCAAGGAGACGCTGCTTTTGCAAATTCTAAGTAAACGCGGAAATAGAGTTGGTCTAGGTTTTTCAGCAGCACAAGTGACTCCAGACAAAAATCTAGATTCCCCGCATACTCCTCATCTAGAACAAACCGCATCTCCCTAGCAAAGTCACTCGCATTCAAATCGTCACTATCCTCCATATAGTCACTATCCTCAATATCATCAACCTCTCCCGCAAACTCAGACTCAGCATACTCCAAATCCTCATCATCGTCGTCTTCCTCGTCCTCGTCCTCATCATCGTCAAGATCACCATAAAATAGCAGGGTGCTCCATATTTCCTTGTTCTGAAATATTGTAATGAGAGGAACATAGGACCTTGTTGCTAGGTATTTGACCAAATGGGATCGTCCAACTTCTTTAGGACCTATCAATAAAACAGCGCTAGAGGGGGATAGGTCTAAACGGAGCGAAAAGGGTTTTCCATGAGATGGGAAATGAAAACTATTCACCCCACACGAGGTTTGTGAATAAGTGGTTGTCTGAGAATGAGCAAGGAATATCCGTCTTTCTGCTAAACAGGATGTGTTGAACTTATAATTCATTAGATCCGTTTTGTGAACGTCAACTAAGTATCGTAAGTAATTTGCTCCCGGCTCTTCAACCATTTGATAAGCAGAGTCATTCTTTGATAAATGATCACTATGAGTCAGACTCAATAGAATTTGATCAATCCCTTTTTCTCTCGTTAAGGTTAAGGTGGAGAGCTGAACCAAGAAATCTTTGAGTTTCCCATCAATGAGCTCATTGTCCCTGATCAAGAATTCGATTTTATCATAAGAAAAAGAATCATTCACTCTTTTTCTTTTTCTTATGAATGAATAAATCTCTTTACTTGTATGACTTAGATATCTCGTATTTCTTGAAAAAGCGATTCGATTGATGGGATTTGTTGGTATGATACTTATGAGATCGATGAGATTGCTATGAAAAAATTTCTCCTTCTGTTTTGATTTTACCCCGGAAGCCCGTATTTCTTTTAGAAAATCTCCTAATTGTTCCAGAGCAACTAGAAAGAGATCCTTTAACCCGAAAGAATTCAGTTTAGATGGAGGATACCTATCCAGAAGTTGTTGCAACTCCATTCTGTATGATGGAATTATCAAAGATTTGATCTTTTTGAACTCTGTCTGGAACTTACTATGGGCTCGGGAAAAAACGATAAGATGTGTATAAACGAGATATCCTGCAACAAGAAGAAGGAAAAGGATTGAATAGAGTAACTCTTGAACATTTGACGATCTCAGATGTGTCGATATCAATGGTGACTCATTATTTCGATGAAAAATTGCTTCGGACCGAAGAAGATTATAGAAACACTTACTCGAAATCTTACTTATCAGATTCCGAGGATAGCATTTTTTCTGAAGAATTCGCCATGGTGTATCTATAATATCATGAAAAATGAATACCCATTTTTTTGGACTCCTAATTAGTATCGGTAATAGGTCTGAAAAGGTATCTAAAACTATCCAACTTAGATATTTGCACCCTGTCAAAGTAAAGAACCATGGTATATATGTTTGGAATAGATTCCATTTTTTTGAGATAATTTCAAAAGCACTATCTCGTTGAAAGGTTCTATACATCTTCTCTTTTTCAACCCATTCCTTTAGATAAAGACTCCGTTTTTTCCTCTTTTCGGATGAGCCTTTTTTCTCAGAACATGAAGTGTGAATCAAACCCATGTTTGAATTGAAATTGAGATACTGATGCAAGTTCTTCCCTTCTGAATCAGATAGATTCATATCCGAAAGAGGTTGACAATAAGTTCTTTCCAAATTGACTATTTGTCCCTCTATTGGAGGTGTTCCAGAAACGTCTGCGATCGAATAAATAGCTCTACGAACGAATGGATCGGATCGAATTGGAAAATGGAAAGATTTGTACAAGTTATGCCTTTCGTCACCACTTTGTGGAAAATCTTTCGATCTTAATATGTTAGATACCTGTGACTCGATTGGTGAAATAGTATCTCTCTCCAAATCAAAAAAAGCGTATTTTTTTTGACCGTCGCGCAAAGAAAATCTTTTGTTGCGAATGAATAAGATATTGACGAGTTGCCTATAGGTAAAATCAGAATTCTTGATACGGGCCTTTTCCACATATTCCACATAAAAGGGGAATCTTTTGTCGAAGCAAAAGGGATGTAGATTATTCAAGAATCGAAGTCGATTTGCTTTATAAAAAGCAGATATTAATGAACTTCTATGAAATGGTTTCACGGGATTCAGCCAATTGTCTCGATGGTGGGATATCATTGAGAAATAGGAATCCGTGTTATCAAAAGATTTCCTGCGATTATTTCGAGTATGGAATGAGTTAATCTTCCACTTTGGTATCTTATTGAACAAAAATTTCGATTTTTGGCAAGTATCATGATCATCCAATAAGAAGGGTTTCAATTTTTTCAAATGAACGATTTGAAGACCTATTGATTCTAACAGCTGATTGCAGAGTTGATCATTCGGACCTTTCAATCCATAGATATGGATCTCGGACCCATGAATGGGGATATTCCCGAAACTTACAAAGAAAAAAGGAAGTGATTTAGACAAAAAGCGAAGAAACTTGGACAAGAACAAAGTAAGTGACTTAGACAAATTTTTTTTGTCGGTAACTTCAGACCAATCAATCGAATATTGATTAATACGTATACGACGTAATCGATCGAACACTACTTGAACTTGAAAAAGAAGGCTCTTCTGCTCAGAAATGAAATGTTCTAAATATTCCTGGAAATTCTTGCTCCCATTAGACCATTTGTATCTATATGCATTAGGATCCCAATTCATGGATCTCTCGGTTCGAGAAAGAAAAAAAAGAGGATCAAACCATTTCTTCTGACTCTGTTTCAAATTCGATAAATGTTGGTTGATCGTATATTTCATTATAGTTCTATGATTCAGAGTATCATTTTCATTCCCGCAGGAGATCCGGGCCCATTTTTTTCTGATCCTTCGATAAAAAGATTCATTCTCTTTAAAAAACTCTTTAAAAAAAATAGGAGGTAGAACCAATAAAGATTTCTTTTTCGATTCATCCCTGGAGTTGAATACCTCATTCAAGAATGGTTTTTGATCCAATCCGTAGGAATCAATAAAAAAGGCAAATCCCTTATGATACACCAGATCCGGCTCGGTTATTGATAGAGTGAATAGATCTGCCATTTCTTGAAATCTCTCTTCTGATTCAAAATCGTGGTGTAACGTATATCCCCCCCCGTTCCGATCTGATGAAATAGGATGAATTGAGACGGTATTTAGTAAATATGGAATTGTCTTGAATAGATTAACTATTTCTTTATTTTCCGATCGCCTGCAAGGGGCAAAAGAAAAATCTTGTTCTTTCTTCAACAATTTCTGATCTCTAGTGGATCTCTCAGTAGGATTCGAACCCAGATGAAGTTCTGACAATCTGTCAGAGAAAAAAGAACGAATGGATCTTGTAGGATTCCCAAGAAATTCTTCGATTTCTATCTCTGTTCCTTCCGTTTGAAGAAAAGAAGGATCCCAAAGAATCTTTCTTTCTTTTAGTTGTGGAATCTCTCTTTGATTGATCAATGTGTGATATTCCGAATCCTCATTACTAATGGAATCGAAATGATCTCTGGATTGATCAAAAGATCCCTTCAATTGGCTAGAATCCCTTCCTTGAACGAAACTAGATCTTGTGGAATCATATTGAAGATTTCGCAATATATTTCGTGCCTTGCTAAAAACCCGATCCTTGTTTACCAACCACACATTGTCTAACCAAATCCAATTCTCTTTCGATATGTTCCTCAAAAAATCCGATTCGTGCGGAAAATTCCCCCAACTAACGAAGAGATCTTGGCGGAATTGCCACATATGAAATTGAGCACAATTTTGCAAAGAAATAGCCCACTCCTTTCTCGAGAAGAGATGAGAAACATGCTCAATATCATTTGATTGAATAGTTGACCCAGCTCCTTGTTGTTTGAAGAAACCCTCCACTTCAATTGGTATTTTTTCACGAAAAGCAAACATGAGATAACAAATCCAATCTTTCACTAAGATTTCGAATAGCTGTCCCGAATTCAAGTTGATTATGTTTCGCCCCTTCCTCGGAGAAAGACGATCAAAAAATTCCCAATCATGGTCCTTGCGGATCGGATCATCCATATAATATACAAAAAGAAATTCCAGATATTTGATATCTTTCTCTTGGAATGAGATCTCAATTCCAGCGACGGTTTCATTAGATATCTTACAACTAGAATCCCTCTTTTTTCCGATCCAGTTCCTCCACCACCGCGAACCCCAGTTAGATCCAGACATGATACCCTTTTTAGTTATTGGGAGAACCCAAGTACTCTCTTTCGGATCCAGGAAACAGCTCTCCGGGATCTTTTTTCCTTTTGGAGGATAAAGGAGTGAAACAATCAACCTATTGATATTGGTTGACCCAAAGGATTCTTCCAATGTATCATTTCTGGGTCCAATGGAATTCATAGGTATAGGAAGAAGCCCTGTCAAATAGAGATTTTTTCTTTCGACCATCTTTCGATTGTTGATACGGTATAGAAGGACCACTACTCCAAATAGTACTACACCCTTGAATAGTACTACACCCTTGGTCGTGAAATCCTGTGAATTGCGTAAAAGTAGGATACTCCAAATTCGGGGGTCCAAGAGTTTTACAAAACGTTCTTGATCGAAAAAAATCTTAATGAAAGATCCCACTGAATTGTATTTGGTCCATGAATCTATTAAATAGTGAGAATTCTTGATCTCCCGCAAAATCTCTCTCAATTCCAAAATCCACTGTCTCCAGCATCGAAATAAAAATAAGCTGTCCTTTTCTTGCTCGAAATAGCCTTTCTCTTTCATATCAAATAGAACTCCTATAAATTAAATTGGTAAATTGGATTGATTCAAACTAAACTAAAGACTGCCTTTCCTTTACGTCTATAGCTCCATTCAAACTGAACTCGCTACGATATATTAGGATCCCCCCTAAGCATCCATGGCTGAATGGTTAAAGCACCCAACTCATAATTGGCGAATTCGTAGGTTCAATTCCTACTGGATGCACACCAATGGGACCTTCCAATAAGTCTATTGGAATTGGCTCTGTATCAATGGAATCTCATCATCCATACATAACGAATTGGTGTGGTATATTTATATCATACCATATGAACAGTAAGAACTCGCATTCTTATTGAGACTCGAACTCATAGGGAAGAAAATAGATTTATGGATGGAATCCAA